TTTGAGTGTTGACATGTTTCGTGGGGGGACTTAATGAGATTAAGAAAAGGGGCTCATTTAAATAACAAGTTCTATCTTTTGCTGGGGGAGTTTTGACAGATACGGCTCGACAAAACCACTTTAGTCATAACATAAAAATGCATTGTGCAAGTATCTATAGTTCGATTTTTTTGTTGAAGGAGTTCCCTTCTTCTTTCCCTATTCATTAAACTATCGAAGTTTTTGAATCCGAGCCAACTGGATCTATGAAAAAAAAAAAGAGTCTTTTTTGTGGACTCAAGTCTTCCGTTCAAGTAAAGCTGCTTTTTCTTTCTTCAAGAAAGAAATCAAAAAAATGAATTTCAATATTAATAACCAATAAGGCTTTTTCCTGTTTTTATTCCAGTACAGTAAATCAAAAAGGGAATAAAAGAACGAATACGAAGAAAGAATAAGAAATGAGACTTTGATTCTATATCAGAGGAATGTAAATAGTAGTTTTTCTGATTGTTGTTGCTTGAATAACAAGCATTATGTTTTCAAATCAGATAAAAATTCGAATCTATGGGTAATTGGGACAAAAAAAGGCCCGGCTAGGTACTGACCCAGCCAGGCCCTGGGAATAAAAAAAAGGCCTTTGGGGCGAAATCAAAGAGGTATTTTTATATTGGAAATATCTCTTTCGAGCCCTTACTTTATCTAAATGGAGTTGGAATTGCTGATAAAAGTTATATATATCTATATAATCAGAATAAAGAGAGAAGGTCTTTTTTCAATCCTTAGTTATGTGTAATGTAACATAGTAATTATCCCTTTTCAATTGGGAGAGATGGCTGAGTGGACTAAAGCGTCGGATTGCTAATCCGTTGTACGAGTTATTCGTACCGAGGGTTCGAATCCCTCTCTTTCCGTTTCCCTTGATGGCTTGATATTTTATTTATCTCTTTCGAATTGATCGAAGCCTTTTGATTGTTTCATATTCATAGTTAAATTAAAGGTGTGGAATAGATCAAATAAATAAATCCTAAGACAATTAAAAAATCAAGCATGGAAAAGCCTTATTTTTATCCTATTTTTTATTCTTCACGTCCAGGATTACGTCCTGGATCATTAGATAGGAATCCGAAGATGAAGAGAGAAACAAAGAATATCACTACTGTGTAAACGAAGAGTTTGAGAGTAAGCATTACACAATCTCCAAGATCATTTTTTGGGAAAATAAGAGAATAGATTCTCCGTTTTTATACCACATATCCTATCTTGACACCAAGAAATTAAGTGCTTTTTAGAAATAGAAAATAAGTTTTACAAATGAATTTGTAATAAGAGTTTTTCATCACCAAAATGATTTTTTATAATCACAATTAGATATTGTGGGGTAACCCAATAGAATAGGGTCTTTTCACTGGAAAAGAAAAAAGGTCCGAATGAGGTGATCCAGATTTATCGCGGCTATCAAAGAATTTCAATGTTTGAATCGAAGATTCATACTGTAAGACTTATCTGATCTTATCAATTGTTAGAAGTTTTTTTTCTTGAATAAATCATGAATTTTTCTAGGACAGTATTCAAAATCTCATCGAAAACTTACAGCAGCTTGCCAAACAAAGGCTAAGAGAAAAAATAGCAAAGGTATGACTGGCATAAAATCTACAATTGGATTTAAAAAAGCGTAGGCCTCAGGTAATTTGGCAAAGAAAAAGCTACTCGAATAAAGGGCAGAATTAAGACAGATACCGATCAAACTAAAGATATTAAGCATAACAAAGATTTTGTTCTTGGAGATAATTGCATTTTGATTGAGTTATTGATATAAGGGAAAAAAGATGAAAAAGGTAAAGTCGACAAAAAAATCTTTTGAACTCACTCAATCAAAAACCCTTCAATTCTAAAAAGAGAATAGAAGAAATCATACTTTTATACAATATCTTATATCTTAATTAAATTATATGTAATGATCAATAAATTCAGTTTAATTCTATATCTACACGCGTCAAAATCCTATCAACAATCTATTCCATAAATATTTATTTGGACTGGAATTGACGAACAATCAATACTAATATTAGTGTTTATTAGTGCAGAATTCAAATTGAAATGGGGCGTGGCCAAGTGGTAAGGCAACGGGTTTTGGTCCCGCTATTCGGAGGTTCGAATCCTTCCGTCCCAGAACATACCCATTATATCAATATCAGCAAAAGATTGATTTTTTGAACAACCTTCTGTTTAAGGGTCTAATATAGGTATAGAATATAGAATGCGGTTCTTTTTTCGAATTTTTACTGATTCTTCTCTGAATCATATATTTTTCACAAACTGAATTGCGTTCAAACGATACGTGAATATCACTGAATCCATTTGTGATCCAGGTAAGATGGGAACATAGATCACAAAACAAAAGTTTCAATTCAAAAAAGGTGGGATGGGCATACGATGAAAGGCCCATCCCACTCATATTCATATTGAAGTTAATGACTTAGAAAAAAAAACTTAGGTACCAGATCTATTTGAATTTTCAATTCTCTATCTCTTATTTCCTAGCCCTTAAACTTAACTTCAATGAGGTAGCTTAATTATGAATTCTCTGTGGATTTTTGAATTCGGAATAAGATTGAATTCAATCAAGAGGATTAAGCTAAAAAAGGGGAATAACGACTTAATCTGGACTTGTTTTGTTTGGCTTTGTAACTATATTATCTCCTCGAGCATCCCGTAAAAGAGGATCTTTTTTTGGTTTATGATTGATAATCCTTATAGAAATAGAATTGGATGGGGGAGTGGATAGAATTTAATCAACAACGAAGAGTATCCGTTTTGATATCTGTGTCAGTCTGAATCTCATTAACACATGATCGAGTAAATTACATAGGTAACAGATGTATTTTCTTTGAACCTTGTTTTTAAGCATTTTTTTCTTTGGGTCTAATGAAAACAGTTGTAAATCCATGTAACATTTGGGGCGGGGGGTGAGTCATACATTCTATTCACTTGCATTTTTTATTGAACCTCAAGTCAAATACCCAGAACATGAGGAAATGCTTATATGTACATATTGTTATCATTCTATTTCAGTGACAGTGGTGTTTCTATTTTTGTGAAAAATATTTGTGAGCCCTGAAATTGAAATATTCAATTAGAGACTCTCCAGAATTTAATTACTTCCAGTAACATCAGTTTTTCTGATAAATATGGAATCCTTTATTCTTTCGATTCTTATTTTAGCAATCAGATGAAAGAATAACGACCTAAATCTTCTCTTATCTTATATATCAATCCTTTTTATTGACTCCACAAAAAAATAAATTGGATTTTTTTTTTTCAATCTATCCGCTTTAAATCATTGGTGGTTCAATTCGAAAAGAAACATGGATCTTTCTTTCTTATTATGATTAAAAAAATGTGGTACTTACTCTAAAACATTATTCAAATAATGATGTCGGGGTAGGAAATTTTGTCAATTCCATATTTTTAATGATTTCTTATGAGTCCTTGGTATTCGAAGGAGTGTGAGATTGGTGAATCTATCCTATCGAGTCACTCGAAGATGCAGATTCACTTAGACATATGGGATTAATGAATTCTTGCTGTGACTTCTTCAAAAAAAAAAGATCTACCCATCTGTATCCATCTAGAAGGACAAAAGTATAGATTACTATTTACCGACCGAACCAATGACTATTCATGATTCCATAATTGAATCAATTACATACTGGTTCCAAACTCGAGGAATGTTATGGTAAAACTTCGTTTGAAACGATGTGGTAGAAAGCAACGTGCGACTTGAAGGACATGATCAGCTGTGGATGTAAGACTCCACCATTTTATTAGGAATGAAGGTGCTCTTGGCTCGACATCCGTTGTTCTGTTCCACTACAACCCAACCCCCCCTTTTGTTGGGTTGTAACGTAAATAGTACATGATGGAGCTCGACTAGAAAGTATTGATTCATTTCTCAAGGGCAAGGATCTAGGGTTAGTGCCAATCAATAAGTTTTGGAACAACTTCGTAAGTATATCTTCGATATAGAAATCGAAAGGATCCAATTCGGGCAAGTTTCAAATACAAAAGGAAAATTTGTTGGACTTGTTAAAACTCTTTCGATCAAAAGTGTAACACGCGGGAATCAACGGTTCGTATGATTCTTTGATAGAAAGAAATCACAAAAAAGGGTATGTTGCTGCCATTTTGAAAGGATTAAGGATCACCGAAGTAATGTCTAAACCCAATGATTCAAAGAAAAGATAAAGGATCCTGGAACAAGGAAATACCGTTTTCAATTGTCTCAACAACTAGATTAGAATGCAGAATAAAAACAGAGATTCTAAATGAGCCAAAAAGGGGGTTAGAGACCACTCAATAAATAAAATGCCTAAGGGTTTTCTTTGAGTTATTTGAGAATTATCCAACTTGAGTTATGAGTACGAATTTTTTTTTCGGGAAAGACGAAGAAAAAGGACTTAGTCTAATTGATTTGATGATTTTATGGATCTATTTGCCATTCTAATTCTATATATAGACATAACTTCGAATCATTTTTTTTCTCGAGCCGTACGAGGAGAAAACTTCTTATACGTTTCTAGGGGGGGTCTTGTTCATCTACATCTATCCCAATGCGCCGTCTATCGAATCGTTGCAATTGATGTTCGATCCCGAAGAGAAGGAAGAGATCTTCGGAAAGTGGGTTTTTATGATCCGATAAAGAATCAAACTTATTCAAATGTTCCTGCTATTCTATATTTCCTTGAAAAGGGCGCTCAACCTACAGGAACTGTTCATGATATTTCAAAGAAGGCAGAAGTTTTTAAGGAACTTCGCTTTAATTAAACGAAATTCAATTAATGAAAAACAAAAAAAGAGTGTGGGGATGACTCGTATATAGTATACCTTTTTCTCTACTATTCTTTTTCTCTACTATTCTTTCTTTTCTTACTATATTCATTCTTTTCTTACTATATTCATACCTATCTTTCTTTTCTTACTATATTCATACCTATTTCGTATTGCTCCCACAGAATCCCATC